CGACAGGAATCAATAGGAAATATTTGAATCCGGTTGGATTTCACCCAAATCAAATGTATTCGTATACCAATGAACTGAATTCTTACTATTTCAATTTCATCGAAGTTGAAGAATCGAACAATTTGTCATACAGATTATGATAACTCGAGAAGTTTGTTTTGATTGGATTAAGATCCAAGGAGGAAAATAATCATTCTATGATTAAAATAGAACAACCTTCTTTAGTGTGCATAGCGTGTATACACAATCAAAATATAGAAATCCATGGTTTAATTCAGGGAATTGTAATAGATCCATGGGGTAAGGAGTTGTTGTTGATAAATCTTAAACGGGAAGGGGGTTTTTTAATTCCTATGGAACCATAGTTAAGTATAAATATAACCATGTCTAAATGTAATTATATAAAAAAACTATAGATCCATCAGGGGATTCGTTACAATTCAGTGTTTAATCTGGTACCAGTATAAATATCAGAAAAAGACGTATCGTCGTCTTGACAAAACAAACACGAATATATATATCTTTTCTTTTTCATTTTGTTTTTAATGGGTTTTCACAATAAAAAAATATCCCTTTATATCTCCCGAACCCCGAAAGAAGATCCTTCTTTTTTTTTCTATAATTGATTGACCATACCTATACTTACTGCAATACTATAAATGAAATGACTCGATATTCACTCGTTTTCTGGGTCTTAATCATAATATTTTGTAGGAGAGATGGCCGAGTGGTTGAAGGCGTAGCATTGGAACTGCTATGTAGGCTTTTGTTTACCGAGGGTTCGAATCCCTCTCTTTCCGTACCTTCACCTAATCTAATTTACGAACGTTACAAACCGCAATGTATTAAATACGAATAGATACTATTATTCTAACAGTTAAACCTTTCTTTGATATAGATTCGCTATTCCTAATTGCTGTAGTACAAAAATACAGGTAAAGGGTAGCCAAGGCATGAAAATTGACCCCGACCCACTTTTGATACCTAAATGGGATAGGAAAAAATCCGGATCAAGTCTCTCATCTAAAGTCAATTTACTTCGACGAAAAAGGGAGGAGCACCCGAACCCCTGTTCCTTGTTGTTTTAGTTAGGTTCAAGTCTGACGAGAATAATATTCTACGACTAGCAACTCATTGATTTTTAAACCAACCCACTTACTATCTATTATTTGATTGACTAATCCTTTATATTGGGATGAGTGAAGAGTCAAATGTTTTGGCAATTCCTCATGTGGGAATGAATCAAGAGAATTTTGAATCAGAGCTATGGATTTTTGTTCATCCCTTGTCGTAATAATATCTCGGGGTTTGCAGCGGTAACTTGGTATATCCACTATACGACCATTAACTAAAATATGCCTATGGTTAACTAATTGTCGGGCTCCTGGAATGGTCGAAGCCATACCTAATCGAAAAAGTATATTATCCAAACGCATTTCAAGTAATTGTAGTAAAACCTGACCTGTTGAACCTTTGGCTTTTCCAGCGATACGAACATATTTAAGCAATTGTCGCTCTGTCAGACCATAATGAAAACGCAATTTTTGTTTTTCTTCTAGACGAATACGATATTGAGATCTTTTCCCGGAACGCGATTGGTTTCGAGGATCACTTCCGGATGTAGGACTTTTACTAGTAAGTCCCGGTAAAGCTCCCAGACGGCGTATTTTTTTAAAACGAGGCCCTCGGTAACGAGACATAAATACTCCTTTATTTTTTTTATAAAATTTATTTTATAGAATTATAGAATAAACCTAAATTAAGACTGAACTAAACGATAAACAAAGCGACATCTACTGAAGTAGACTACAACAAAAAAGAAAAAAAATGAGATGAATTGTATCAATATCCAGACTTTTTTGTATATTTTATATATTATATATAGTAAGAGTTTAGGGATACTTTTCCTAATTTGTTCGGGAGAGATCTCATTGCTCCAATCAGTTTTTTTTTTTTTCATAGTTGGGAGTTCTTACACGATAATAGATATAGATCAGTGACCAGACGAGGGAAAAGTCTTTTCAATAAGATTTCAAGGAGACATTATTCATTGTGTAAAAATGTAAAAGTAAAAAAAAAAGTTGACCTAACGAAAGAAAAGCCTACTATCGGAATCGAACCGATGACCATCGCATTACAAATGCGATGCTCTAACCTCTGAGCTAAGCAGGCTTAGATAACAACACAAATTTGTGTTGTCCACAGGAATTTCATAAAATAGAATAGTGGGATCCTAGTTAACTATTCAAAATTCATAATGAATATAGATATGCATATAGAAAAGAAAGAATGGAATAGAATTAAATAGAATGAATAAGAATATATAATTCTATTTATATATATAAAATAAATATAATAATATATTAATATGTAGAGAACAATTGAAATTCAAAATTTTCTAATATATTATAAAAAATAAAGTTATATATTCTATGGATTAGGTATACTTTTAGTATTTTAGTAAAAGAATTAGATTCTAATTATAATGTTATAGTGGGCCAGCCCTAAGGAAAAGATAAGGATACAGATCAAAATGAAACATTCCTATGGTTTAATTCGAAAAAGTAGGGGATAAAAAAAAAAGAATTGACCCTTCAAGTATTCTAAATATCTCGTAAAAATGGAGAGGAAAAGAGGGATATATGTGGTATATATCCATCCATATTGAATTGCAGATACATCAATGATAGAATCATTTCTGATTGGAACAAATGCCGGTCCTCTGATAGAGATGAAAGAATATAGACAAAAAAAAGCACAAACAAATAGGAGGAGACCCCTATATTTTTTATATTTTCTATATAGGAATTTTCATCTAAAGAATTTGAAGGCTCCAGCATAAATGAAAGAAAGAAGGAGATGGCATCCCAAAGAGATCCTAGAAAAAGGGGGATATGGCGAAATTGGTAGACGCTACGGACTTGATTGGATTGAGCCTTGGTATGGAAACCTACTAAGTGAGAACTTTCAAATTCAGAGAAACCCTGGAATTAAAAATGGGCAATCCTGAGCCAAATCCTGTTTTCATAAAAAGGTGTTCAGAAAGAAAAAAAAAGGATAGGTGCAGAGACTCAATGGAAGCTGTTCTAACGAATAGGGTTGACTGCGTTGGTCGAGGAATCTTTCTATCGAAACTCCGGAAAGGATGAACCTATATATGTACGTATTTGTACTGAAATAGCAAAAATTAATGAGATCTGAATCCATTTTATATTTTATATGTATATGAAAAATTGAAAATGGATTGTGAATCGATTCCAAATGGAAGGAAGAATCGAATATTCGCCGATCAAATCAGTCACTCTATGGTCTGATAGTTCTTTTCAAGAACTAACTTATTGGACGAGAGTAAAGATAGAGTCCCGTTCTACATGTCAATACCGACAACAATGAAATTTATAGTAAGAGGAAAATCCGTCGACTTTAGAAATCGTGAGGGTTCAAGTCCCTCTATCCCCAAAAAAGATCGGTTTTCCTTTCTAACTATCTTTTTATCCCCCCCCTTTTTTTTTCAGCGGTTCAAAATTAGCTACGTTTCTCATTCACTCTTTCACAAACAAAAAAAAATCGGCAGAGAAATGTTTCTCTCTTTTCACAAGTCTTCTTATATATCTTATATATAATATATAAGATATACGCTCAAATGAACATCTATGAGCAAGGAATTCCTATTTGAAATATTCACAGTCCATATCGTTATTTTGAATTAAAATTCACTAAAAAAAAAAGTATTATTTTTGAAGATCCAAAAAATTCAAGGGCCTGCGTAAGACTTTGTAATGCTTTTTAGTCTATTTAATTGAATTGACATAGCCTAAGCGCCCTTTCTTTTAGTAGTATTTAGTAGTAGTAATATGGAAATGATGCACCGGGAAGAGTCGGGATAGCTCAGTTGGTAGAGCAGAGGACTGAAAATCCTCGTGTCACCAGTTCAAATCTGGTTCCTGACATGTGGTTAATATAATAATGTATACTCGTACAAATTAATTGATATAGATCATGATATATACGTATCTATTTTTTGTCTCTAGCGATATACCCCTTTGGTTGTCTAAAGATATGCTCCAATTTTTTGTAGATGAGTAAAGAATACAATATTCTAAAATAGATAGAATCCATATATAGGTTAAAGAAAAAATTAGATTATGTTTCCTCTTCTTTTTTGTTTGCTCGTAGGGTGCTTTCTTTCATTCAAAAAGAATGTTAATACTTCATACATATCCGAAAAGTGAAGTTTTTTTAGTTGGTTGAAAACCCCAAAGTCTAAAAGAGTAAAACAGTGGGAATAGAAAAAATCATTTCAGATAGATACAGTACAAATAGAATCCAAAACCCTTTCATTTCTTTTCATTTTTTTTTTTTTTTTGCATTTTCTATTTCTTTATTTCCCTCTACGTGACTTTCTAGAACCCTTCTAAATGATGTGCGCGGTACAAAGTTCATGATAAAGAACTCTTTTGGTTCATTTTACCAGCTCATCTGAAAAAAAAAAAAAAAAAAAATCTTCCCAATTTTTGGGGAATATCAATGAAACCCTATATTTGTTTTATTTCGCGCATCTATAATATGAATGAAAGTCCAATGACTCTGTTTGATCTCGAACAAAATGTAAAAATATTCCTCGAGTACCTGGAATCATAGAAGTGAAGAAAGATTAATTTCTTATCATTCAAAGAGCATCTTGTATTTCATAGAAATTTGGGGCAATATAATCCTTACGTAAAGGCCATCCTATCCAACTTTCGGGCATCAAAATACGTTTCAGGCGCGGATGATTATCATAATAGATTCCCAACATATCATAAGATTCCCGTTCTTGAAAATCCGCGCTTTTCCAAATCCAGAAAACAGACGGAATTCTAGGATTACTCCTTGGGGCAAATACTTTTATGCAAACCTCCTCCGGTTGATCCACACCATACTGTATTCTCGTAAGATGATACACACTAGCTAACAATCCGCCTGGTGCTACATCATAGGCACATTGAGAGCGTAGATAA